ATTATTTGGTAAGTTATAAGATCATTAATTTTATGGGGGGGTGCGTAATTTTTGGTTTTACACTAAAAATAGGATGGGATTGTTAGAAGTATAATTAAGGTTTACAGAGTATATTATATATTTAATTAATAGCTAGATTACCGGCTAGATAAATAAATAATGTGCTATTTGTATCCAGTATTTGTGCTAGTATTTACAGCATATGCTTAGAGAGGCTTTAAATTATATTTTAGAATCCAAATAGGGAAAAAAAATTGGATTCTAAAATATTTATGTGCGCGAGCGCAGGTGAGTTATGTTGTGGGGGGAGCATTCCTGGAGGGAAGTTCTAATTTTTGTGGTTCTCGGAAGAGTCAATTATCTGTGTCTTGGGGAATGTTGTTATATTTTTTAGTGAAAGTTTTATTCTGGCTTGTTTTTCTTTTTTCGGTTTTTTATACATGTATTCTTTTGAGTTAGGCGTTATTATGCCCTGGAGGGGCAGATGTTGGGTTTGTTAATTTATAGCAGTGTTTGGCTTTATATTTATTTAGTCAGGGCTTGATATAGATATCTTGGTTAGTTCCGGCAAAATTCGTGCCAGCTGCCGCGGTTAGACGAGGGGAACAAGAAGAAAATTGTTGATTGATGTAGTTGGGAGGGAAGGTAGACTTATGAGGATTAATATTAGAATTAGTTTAGTAGGTGAAATTATAATTGTTGTATATGTTCTTTGTTTTGAGGCTATGAAAATACTATTATAAACTAGGATTAGATACCCTATTATAGGTATTATAAAGTGTATTGTGTTGGGGTAGTAGTAGTTATGTGCTTGAAACCCAAAGAATTTGGCGGTGCTTTAGTCTATTCAGAGGAACCTGTCCCGTGATCGATAGTCCACGTTATAATCTTACTTGTTATTGTGTGTCAGTTTGTATACCGCCGTCTTTAGAGAAAGTTTGGAGATGATTTTCATTACTTTAATTTAGGGTAAAATCAGGTCAAGGTGCAGCTAATTAACAAGAGGAGATGGGTTACAATAGATTTTTTATTACGAATTCTTATTGAAAAATAGGATGAAGGTGGATTTGAATGTAATTTGGAATAATAGTGTTGGGGTGAGTTTGGCTCTAGAGCATGCACACATCGCCCGTCACTCTCATTTTAGGTGAGAAAAGTCGTAACATAGTAGACGTATTGGAAAATGTGTCTAGGCTGGTCAAAGTAAAGCTTATTAGTTGAGTTATTCGTTTACATCGAAGGGGTTCCTGTGCAATTCGGGTTGCTTTGAAGTTAGGTTTATTATTACTTTTGTTGTTATTGTTATTATTTGATTAAGTAAAGTAATATGAATGATATATTGTTATGTAGTGTAAAGATTATTAATTGAATTATTAGGTGATAGTAAATAAGTACTGTGAGGGAAATTTGGTTAAATATGTGAAAGTTAATTTTTAGTATAGAAAGTGTGGAATACTGTACCTTTTGTATCAGGGAATATTTAAGATTGAAGGTTTAATACTTTTGTCCCGAAGCAGAGAGAGCTAGGGTGGTATGGGGTTATTGGTAGTAAATGGTTCTTGAATACTACTTTAGAGGTGAAATGTTAGTCGGTTTCTGTGATATCTGGTTGTATGGGAATTATATTTAATATAGCAGTCGGGAGAGACAACTAGAAGTTTTTCTCTAGTTATTTTTTGACTAGTTAGAACTTGGGGGATTTGCTCTTAGTTATTTGATTTCTCATAACTTTATGATTTAGTTGAATTGTTGTTGTTGGCTTAGAAATAGCAATCAATTATAATTTTGTTATAATTTATTCATGTAATGATAATATTTTAGGCATGGTAAGGTTTGGGTTGGATTTACTATACTATTGTTAAGGATTTTTTTGATAAGAAATTATGATATTATTAGTATATAGGAGAGGTCAATAAAAGGAACTCGGCAAAAATATTTCTCGCCTGTTTATCAAAAACATGGCCTTTTGGATATAATATAAGGTCGGGCCTGCCCAATGAATTTTGTTTTGAATGGCCGCGGTATTTTGACCGTGCAAAGGTAGCATAATCATTAGTCTTTTAATTGAGGGCTTGTATGAAAGGTCGAACGAGGAAGTGACTGTCTTTTTTTAATATAGTGCAATTTTACTTTTGAGTGAAAAGGCTTAGATAGTTAGGGGGGACGATAAGACCCTGTAGATCTTTATATTCTTATTTAAACATGAATGGTGGGTAATAATTTTGTGTTTGGGTAATTGTATTGTGTTGGGGCGACAGGGAAAATTATAAACTTTTCTTAATTGTTTTCATTTATTGATGTGTTTATTGATCCATTGTTTTAGTGATTATAAGATAAAGTTACCTCAGGGATAACAGCGTAATCTCTGGTCTGTTCGACCTTTAAATTCTTACATGATCTGAGTTCAGATCGGCGTGAGCCAGATCGGTTTCTATCCTCCTATTGAAGCGGACATTTTAGTACGAAAGGACCAGGTGTTTGTAAAACTTATTTTGTTTGGAATAAAAATAAAGGTGACTACTTTGGCAGATAAGTGCATTAGATTTAGGATCTAAAAATGAAATATGTTTCAGGTAGTAGTGTATTATAATTTTTTATTAAGAGTTTTTTGTTACCTTATTCTGGTTATTGGGGTTTTAGTTGGGGTTGCATTTTTGACATTACTGGAGCGTAAGGTGTTGGGGTATATCCAGATTCGTCGAGGGCCTAATAAGGTTGGGTTTTGTGGTATTCTTCAACCGTTTGCAGATGCTATTAAGCTTTTTACTAGGGAACAAACCTTTCCTGTTATGTCTAACTATTATCCTTATTATTTAGCACCTGTTTTTAGTCTGTTACTGGCTTTGGTGGTCTGATTATGTGTGCCTGTTGTTAGTTTAATAATCACTTTTTCGTTGGGGTTACTCTTTTTCTTATGTTGCACTAGTATGGGGGTGTATACTGTTATATCGGCTGGTTGGGCCTCAAATTCTAATTATGCTTTATTAGGAGGACTTCGCGCGGTGGCTCAGACAATCTCTTATGAAGTTAGTCTTGCTTTAATTTTATTATCTTTTGTTTTTCTAAGAGAAAGCTATAATCTTTTTGATTTTATATGTTTTCAGGAGGATATCTGATTCTTATTTATTACTTTCCCTTTAGCATTATGCTGGTTAGCTTCTTGTTTGGCGGAGACTAATCGAACTCCTTTTGACTTTGCTGAAGGGGAGTCTGAACTTGTCTCTGGGTTTAATGTTGAATATAGTGCTGGGGGGTTTGCCCTTATTTTTATGGCTGAGTATGCTAGTATCTTATTTATGGGGGTTTTGTTTACCGTTATTTTTTTGGGGTGTGATGTTTTTTCTTACCTTTTCTTTTTTAAGGTGGTATTTATCTCCTTTATTTACATTTGGGTTCGGGGGACGTTGCCTCGTTTTCGGTATGATAAGTTGATGTATTTGGCTTGAAGGAGATTTTTACCATTATCCTTGAATTATCTGCTGTTTTTTGCTGGAGTTAGGATTTTTCTATTATCCTTTTTAATTTAAGTGTATTGTATTAGGAATTAAGTTCTTAGAGGGTTTCTCTGTAGTATGTTTTCAAAACATATGCTTGTCTCAGCCAAAGAACTAGTTTTTTTTTATTAGGAGGAAATCTCATGTTCATAACAATTGGGGTATAAGAAGAAAGTATATAAAGTAAGTGATAGTTAGTAGTTGGCCTGTAAAAATGAAGGGATCTTCCACAGGGCGGGCCCCGATTCATGTTAATAGGATAATTACTGCTACTATAATTCAGAATATGATTTGGTTAATTGGGTAAAATTGGATTCCTCGTATCTTTCTTTTATGATAAAAAGGCATAATTATAAGGATTATAATGGATATTACTAGCGCGATTACTCCTCCCAACTTGTTAGGGATTGATCGTAGGATCGCATATGCAAAAAGAAAGTATCACTCTGGTTGAATGTGGACAGGGGTTACTAGGGGGTTTGCAGGGATAAAATTTTCTGAGTCTCCTAGTATGTATGGATTTCAGAGAGAAAGTATAGTTAAGGAGAATATTATAATTAGGAATCCAATAAAGTCCTTGGAGGAATAGAATGGGTGAAAGGGGATTTTGTCTATATTTCTATTAATGCCTAGGGGATTGTTCGAACCTGTTTGGTGTAAAAATAGTAAGTGGATTATGGATAAGGCAGCTACAATGAATGGGAGAATAAAATGGAAGGCAAAGAATCGGGTTAGTGTTGCATTATCTACGGCGAATCCTCCTCAGATTCATTGGACTAATATCGTCCCTAGGTATGGGACGGCGGATAGTAGATTGGTAATTACTGTTGCTCCTCAAAAGGATATCTGCCCTCAGGGTAGTACATAACCAACAAATGCTGTTGCTATAACAGTTAGTAAAATAATCACTCCTACTCTTCATGTGTGTAGATATATGAATGACCCATAATATATTCCTCGTCCGACATGTAGGTAAAGGCAAATGAAGAAGAAGGAGGCTCCGTTTGCGTGTAAAGTGCGTAGAAGTCAGCCGAAGTTTACGTCTCGGCAAATATGAATAACTCTGTCAAATGCTGTTTCGATACTAGATGTATAATGTATGGCTAAAAATAGCCCTGTAATAATTTGGATAATTAGACAAAGGCCTAGTAATGATCCAAAATTTCATCAGTAAGAAATATTGATTGGTGCTGGTAGATCAATTAAAGCGTTATTGGCGATTTTTAAGAGGGGATGATGTTTTCGTATAGGTATCGACATATGTTTTTGTCATTCGAAGAGGTCCTTGTTGTAGGTTTGTTACTTTTACAACTGCAATAAGGGTTACAAAAAGATAAGTGGCTAGAGTTAATGTAATAGGGGATAGGGTCTTACTATAGAATTTTATGGCTGGGATTTCTTGGTTGTTAATGAATAGGTCTAGAGAGTCTTGGGGGGTTAATGGGGTTGAGATAAGTATAGGGTCTATTATTAGTAAAACAGAAATTGTAATAGCAATAAGGGGTAAAAGGGTTACTGTTTTGGTGTTGAGGTGGAACTTTTCGTTAGACGCAAGTCTAGTAACATAAATAAATAGTACTAGTATACCCCCTAAGAAGATTAAAAAGAGAATGTAGGAGAATCAAGGGGACTCTGATATTGTTGTGACTGTTAAGGATGTAATAATTGTGTTGGTGATTAGTGTTAGCCCTATTGATAGTGGGTGGGTCAATCGAGTTATTAATAAATTAAATAATAGTAGCATTAGTATGCAGATTATGGTTAACTTAATTTCAAAAGAAGGTCAGGAGGTAGTTTAGTAAAAATGTTAGTTTTGGGGACTAAAGATGAGTAATATTACTTTCTCTTGATGCTTTCAGGGTAAAAGAGACCCTTTTATGATTTACAAGACCATTATTTTTGATAAATTATGAAAGCTTATGTCAACATTTGTTTTTCCTATTTGTTCTTGTTTATTAGTTATGGTGAGTATATGATGTTTTGTAAATCAACGAAAGCATTTATTAATAGTTCTTTTAAGTTTGGAAATAATTGTTCTGAGCATGTTTTTGTTACTTTTTTTGAGATTAAGAGAATTTTATAGCGAAATTACTTTTAATCTTTTATTTCTCACTTTTTGTGTGTGTGAAGGAAGTTTAGGTCTTTCTATTTTAGTGTCTATTGTGCGTAGTCATGGTAATGATTACTTGGATTCTTTGGTTGTTTTACAATGTTAAAGTATTTACTATTTATGGTGTTTTTGATTCCTTTAGGGTTTGTTAGGAAAATATGGTGAGTGGTGCAAAATCTTTTATTTGTATTATGTTTTTTGTTAATTATTGATAATTGTACAGGTCTCTGCCCTTGGGGGTTAGGGTATAATTTTTGATTTGATAATTTGTCTTACTCTTTGGTTTTATTAACTGTATGAATCATTATCTTAATGATTATAGCGAGAGAGAGAATTTTGTCTTCTTCTTTTTATCCTAATGGCTTTATTGGGTTAGTTATGATGCTACTTTTGTTACTTTATTTGAGATTTGTCTCTACTAATCTTTTTATATTTTATTTGTTTTTTGAGGGTTCTTTAATCCCTACTTTATTTCTGATTTTGGGGTGGGGGTATCAACCTGAGCGAGTACAGGCAGGGGTTTACTTACTATTATACACCTTATTAGCTTCTTTACCATTACTTGTTGGGATTCTTTATTTAGAGGTTACTAGTGGGAGCATAACAATTTATAGTTTGTGGTTCGTGAATTTTGGGGGGTCTTTTTTAGATTATCTGTGATATTATGGCATGGTATTAGCTTTTTTGGTAAAAATACCCATGTTTTTAGTTCATTTGTGGTTGCCTAAGGCGCATGTTGAAGCTCCTGTTAGTGGGTCTATAATTTTGGCTGGTGTTTTGTTAAAGTTAGGGGGGTATGGGTTATTTCGAGTTTATCCTTTTTTAGAATCTATTGCTGTTAAATTGAATTTAATCTGGTTTGGTATTAGAATTGTGGGGGTCTGAGCAGTTAGTCTTATTTGTTTACGTCAAGTTGACGTGAAGTCTTTAATTGCCTACTCTTCTGTGGCACATATAGGGCTAGTTTTGATAGGGGTTATAACGTTAGGGGTTTGAGGTTTTAAGGGGGCCTTGGCTTTAATAATTGCTCATGGTCTTTGTTCCTCTGGCTTGTTCTGCTTGGCTAACATCTCCTATGAGCGGCTGGGAAGACGAAGTTTACTTATTAACAGGGGGATAATATCTTTTATGCCTAGTTTAACTCTTTGATGATTTTTACTAAGTATTGCTAATATAGCGGCTCCTCCTAGATTAAATTTATTAGGAGAAATTAGACTATTAAATAGTATTGTGGGGTGATCAAGTTTGAGAATAATTGGGCTTAGCTTAATGTCCTTTTTTAGAGCTGCATATACTCTTTATTTATATTCTTACTCACAGCATGGAAAGTATTATTCCGGTCTTTTTTCTTGTTGGGGGGGCTCTGTGCGGGAGTACTACCTTTTATTTCTTCATTGATTCCCATTAAACTTTCTAATTCTTTTTGCTGGTCCTAGTTTTTTATGGCTTTAGAATTTATGCTAGGTTTAGGTAGTTTAATTAAAATTCTGGTTTGTGGTACCAGGAATGATTGGGTATCTTCAGTCTCTAGACCGTGTTGTGAATATTTCATATTTGTTTTGTTTCTTTTGTGTTTCTTTTTTTTTTTAGACTATTGTTTTTTGTTTGGGGGATTAGTTTATTAATTTCTAACACTAGTTTTTTTATTGAGTGGGAAGTTATTAGTGTTAATAGAAGCCCGATTGTTATAACTATTTTGTTGGATTGAATGTCCTTAATTTTTATAAGATTTGTATTATATATTTCTGGTATAGTTATTTATTATAGAAAACAGTATATATCTAGTGATCCTTATATTAACCGTTTTATTATTCTGGTATTAATATTTGTGTTGTCGATGATGTTACTAATCATTTCACCTAATATGATTAGAATCTTGTTGGGTTGGGATGGGCTAGGGTTAGTGTCTTATTGTCTAGTAATTTATTATCAAAATATGCGTTCTTATGGGGCGGGGATGTTGACTGCTTTATCTAATCGAATTGGGGATGTTTGTATTTTGCTTGCTATTGCTTGAATACTTAATTATGGTAGTTGAAACTATATTTTTTACCTGGGGGATCTAGTAGGGGGGAGCGAAATAATAGTTATTGTTTCTTTTATTATTTTGGCGGCTATAACTAAAAGAGCTCAGATCCCCTTTTCTGCTTGGCTGCCTGCAGCTATGGCGGCTCCAACTCCTGTTTCTGCTTTGGTTCATTCTTCAACTCTAGTGACTGCGGGGGTATATTTACTAATTCGTTTTAGTGATGCTTTGACCATAAGTTTTATAGGGAGGTTGCTTTTGCTTTTTTCTGGACTAACTATGTTTATGGCCGGGGTTGGGGCTAATTATGAGTACGATTTAAGGAAAATTATTGCTTTATCTACGTTAAGTCAGTTAGGTCTGATAATAATAATTTTGTCTATAGGATATGCTATATTAGCTTTTTTCCATTTAATTATACATGCTCTTTTTAAGGCGTTACTATTTTTATGTGCTGGGGCTATTATCCACGGTGTCGGGGATACTCAGGATATTCGTTGTATGGGGGGACTAGTAAATCAAATACCTTTAACTTTATCTTGTTTAAATACTGCAAATCTAGCTCTTTGTGGGGTTCCCTTCTTAGCTGGGTTTTACTCTAAGGATTTGATTTTGGAAGTGGCTACATTATCTTGTATTGATTTTATTAGATTTTTCTTGTTGTTTTTTTCTACAGGGCTAACTGTTTGTTATTCTGTCCGATTAAGATATTATTTAACTGGCATAGGGTTTTCTGGAATAAATTGTCATGCTATTGGGGATAATAGCAATTGGGTTATAATTCGTGGAATACTTGGGCTAACTTTAGGGGCTGTTGTAGGGGGGAGCGTAATAAGATGAATTCTGTTTTCGTGCTCAGAAGTTATCGTGTTACCGTTTTTTTTAAAAATATGAGCTTTGGCTGTCAGAGGTTTTGGAGCCTGGGTAGGGTTTTTGTTGAGAAGTTCTCAAATTGGGAAGTTAAGCACTCCTTCTGGGGCTACTTATTTTTTCATAACTATAATAGGGTCCATATGGTTCTTACCCTATTTGTCTACAAATTATTGTATTCGATTTCCTCTTTATGTGGGGGGAGCATACACAAAAGTTATTGATCAAGGGTGAAGTGAGATGCTAGGAGGGCAGGGAGCACATTATTTTGTAGAAGGTGGTTCTGTTTTAATAACAAATATGCAACATAATGAATTTAAGGTACACTTATTTTTTTCTTTCATTATAATTTTGTTCTTAATTTCTATTTATCTTTTATTTTATTTGAGTAGCTTATAAGAGGAAAGTGTAGTCTGAAGGCCGCTAAGAAGGTTTGGTTACCCTCAAATATACTCCCTGAGAAGGTTTCCCTTTTCTACCTTGAAAAAGTAGTGTAATTTGTTATACTAAGGGGGTAGCTAATGAAAGAGATATTAACGGAATTTAACCGCTAAAGATAAAAGTTAGCAGCTTTTTCTTGTTATCAACTTACCTCCTTAGTTGGGGACAATATGTTGTTACCCATTTTTATTATTAACAGTAATACGCCTCTATTTTGGCTTCAACTAATAGACAAGGATGAGTTGTCATCTATGTTCAGGTCGAAACTGAGTGCAAGTTATTTTGCTTCATGTCTCATTATAAGATAAGTTGAAATCAACACCTCTTGGCTGCAAACCAAGTATTATTATTAACTATTATCCTATGAGGGTCACTCGAGTGACCCTTGGTTTCATTCGTGGTAAAGGCCAATAAGTAAGATTAGGAGAAAGCTTAGTCTTACGGTTGTTCAGGAAATGATTGTAGTACTATTTAATGTAATCGTTATGGGTAGGAGTAGGGCGATTTCTACATCAAAGATGAGGAAGATTACTGCAATAAGAAAGAAGCGTATTGAAAATGGAATGCGTGCTGATGATTTTGGGTCAAATCCACATTCAAAGGGGGATCTTTTTTCTCGATCAATAATTGTTTTTTTTGATAATAGTGTAGCTAATAGTATAATTAAGATTGTAATAATGAGGATAATTGTTGAGGATAATAAGATTGTAAAGATTATCTACTTCATTCTAGTTGAATCTTCTAATTGGAAGTCAGATGTATTATTTATACTAAGTAGATAATAAATTATCCTCCTCATCAGTAGACAGAAATATAAAGGAATAATCATACTACATCAACAAAATGTCAGTATCATGCTGCTGCTTCAAATCCAAAGTGGTGATTTGGTGAAAAGTGATAGCGAATGTGACGAAGAAGGCAGACTGTTAGAAATGAGGAGCCAATAATTACGTGAAGGCCGTGGAACCCTGTTGCTACAAAGAAGGTTGAGCCATAAACGGCGTCTGAAATTGTGAATGGGGCTTCATAGTATTCTAGCGCTTGTAGCGCTGTAAAATAAAGCCCTAATAAAACTGTAAGAATAAGGGCTTGGGTTGTTTGTGAATGGTTGGCTTCTATTAGACTGTGGTGGGCTCAGGTTACTGTTACTCCTGAAGCGAGTAAAATTGTAGTATTGAGAAGGGGTACTTGCATAGGGTTGAAGGGTTGGATTCCCATTGGGGGTCATATTATTCCAATTTCTACGGAGGGGGCTAGTCTTCTATGAAAGAATGCTCAGAAGAAGGAGATAAAGAAGAATACTTCTGAAATAATAAATAAAATTATTCCTCACCGTAGTCCTTTCGTTACTTGGGTGGTGTGTAACCCTTGAAATGTCCCTTCTCGGGAAATGTCTCGTCATCATTGAATTATTGTTATAACTAATACTAGAAGCCCTAAAAGGAAAAGATCGGGGTTGAATTGGTGGAATCATTTGGCTAGTCCTGTTGTGGTAATAAGAGCTCCTAAGGCCCCTGTAAGGGGTCATGGACTTAGGTCTACTAGGTGGTAAGGGTGGTTTTGGGGCGCTGACATATGTTACTTCACTTGAGTATAGGGCGGCTAGTATAGCAAAAACATAGGCTTGGATGATTGCTACTGCTGATTCTAGAATAAGTATTAATAGTTGTGCAAATAGTATTAATGAGAGGAGGGATGTTGTTAATGTTGGGCCTGTTCTTCTTAGTATTGTCAGTAAGACATGACCCGCCGTTATATTTGTTATTAATCGAATTGATAAGGTTCCTGGGCGGATGATGTTACTTACGATTTCAATACAGATGATAAAGGGGATTAGAAAGGTGGGGGTTCCTTCGGGAAGAAGGTGGGCAAATATGTGTTGGGTATTGTTAATTCACCCAAAAAGTATGAAGGCTACTCATATAGGGAGAGCTAGGGTTAGGGTGAACACTAAATGTCTAGAACTTGTGAAGATATATGGGAAGAGTCCTATAAAATTGTTGAATATAATAAATGTAAATAGGGTAATAAATAAGAATGACGCACCCTTATTAATATCTCTTGGTCTTAATATTGTTTTGATTTCTTTGTGGAGTGTTGTTGTTAATAGGTTTCATATAACTATGGCTCGGGAGGGCAGGAATCAAAAAGAAATTGGGATTAATACTAGTCCTAGTATGGACATAGTTCAGTTAAGTGGGAGCGTTAGAATTGAGGAAGTAGGGTCAAAGATCGAGAATAGGTTAGTTATCATTTTCAGTTAAGAGTTGGGAATTCAGACTTTGTTGTTATTGATTTTGAGTAGGAGGGGGTTATGTTGAAATATATGAATGATGCATACACTAAGTAAATTAGGGTAAAGAAGATAAAGAGGATAAATCAGTTTAAAGGGGATATTTGTGGAATTAAAAAGTACCTGAATTGAGGTGATTTGGCCATGACAAGGCCATGTTATTGATGGGTTAACTAACTTTTCATTAGGAGTAATTATTACTTTACTATATTTTGGTTTAAGAGACCATTGCTTATTTTCAGCCACCTAATGATGCTTCTTGAATTATATTTGATATTCAATTAATAAATGGTTGTTGTGGACAAATCTCTATTGTAATAGGTATAAAACTGTGGTTTGCTCCACAGATTTCTGAGCATTGACCAAAGAATAGGCCAATGCGTTTTGCGTTCATTCTCACTTGGTTGAGGCGGCCAGGGGTTGCGTCTGCCTTTAAGCCTATGGCTGGCATTGCCCATGAATGAAGGACGTCGGCGGCTGTAATTAGGATTCGAATGTCTGTGTTGAATGGGAGAACTACCCGATTATCGACGTCAAGGAGGCGAAAATTGTTTTTTTTTATTTCATTGACTGGGATTATGTATGAATCAAATTCTGTTGGTAAAAAGTCTGAGTATTCATATCTTCAGTATCATTGGTGTCCAATTACTTTTAATGTGATTGACGGTTGGTTGATTTCATCTGTTAGGTAGAGGAGCCGGAGGGAGGGAAGGGCAATAAAGATTAGTATAATGGCCGGTAGAATTGTTCAGATGGTCTCGAGGGTTTGACCTTCTAATATGAACCGGTTGGTATATTTGTTGAATAAAATAGATGTTAAAAGATAAGCTACTAGCACTGTAATTATTATAATAATCAGTATTGTGTGGTCAGATGTTAATAGGTAGCCTTGTATAATAGGAGATGCAGCGTCTTGTAGTCCTAGTTGGTTTCAGGTGGCCATTTCTAAAGAAGACATAATAATATCTTATTTTTGGGGCTTAGGCCCAATGCACTTATCTGCCATTTTAGACTTTAATTTGTTAGCAGGGGAATTTCTATATAACTGTGCTCGGCTGGAGGGAGGTTTTGGAATCATTCCAATGAGGTTGGTTGTTGGTCTGCATATAGGATAGGTCGTGAACTTGCTATTGCTTCTCATACAATAAAAATTAATAGTATAATTGCTACTAGGGATAATAAAGATCCAATTCTTGAGACAATATTTCAGGTTATGTATGCGTCAGGGTAGTCAGAATATCGTCGGGGTATTCCTCTTAAGCCTAAGAAGTGTTGTGGGAAAAATGTAATATTTACCCCTGTAAATATTGCTAGGAATTGGATCTTTAGCCAGGTGGGGTTTATTGATAAACCTCTAAAAAGAGGGAATCAATGAGTGATTCCGGCTATAATGGCAAAGACGGCTCCTATTGAGAGGACATAATGGAAATGGGCTACTACATAGTAAGTGTCATGTAAAACAATATCCATAGAGGAATTGGCTAATATAACCCCAGTTAGTCCTCCTACGGTAAATAGGAAAATGAATCCTAGTGATCAGAGAGTAGGGGGAGAATAATTGATTTGTGCTCCATGTAGGGTAGCAATTCATCTAAAGACTTTAATGCCTGTTGGGACCGCAATAATTATTGTTGCTGCTGTAAAGTAGGCACGGGTATCTACGTCTATCCCAACTGTAAATATGTGGTGAGCTCATACAATAAATCCTAGGAATCCAATTGCTAGCATTGCATAAATTATTCCTAGTGCTCCAAACGTTTCCTTTTTTCCACTTTCTTGGGTTACGATATGGGAGATTATCCCAAAGCCTGGTAAAATTAAGATATAGACTTCTGGATGTCCAAAGAATCAGAATAGGTGTTGGTATAAGATAGGATCTCCTCCCCCTGTAGGGTCAAAGAAGGAAGTATTTAAGTTTCGATCCGTTAAAAGTATAGTAATAGCGCCCGCTAGGACGGGGAGTGATAGAAGTAATAAAACGGCTGTAATTAGTACTGATCAAACGAATAAGGGGACTCGTTCTATGGTCATTCCTGGTATTCGTATATTAATTACTGTGGTAATGAAGTTTACGGCTCCTAGAATTGAGGAAACTCCTGCTAAATGCAGGGAGAAGATGGATAAGTCTACTGATCTCCCGGCGTGCGCAATTGCATTGGAGAGGGGAGGGTAAACAGTTCAGCCAGTTCCTGCCCCACTCTCTACAATTCTTCCAGTTAATAATAATGTGAGGGATGGTGGTAACAGTCAGAATCTTATGTTATTTAGCCGAGGAAATGCTATGTCGGGAGCTCCAAGCATTAAAGGAACAAGTCAGTTACCAAACCCTCCAATTATGATTGGTATAACTATGAAGAAAATTATAATAAAGGCATGGGCGGTTACAATTACATTATAGATTTGATCATCTCCAATTAAGCTTCCTGGTTGACCTAGTTCAGCTCGAATTAGGATACTAAGGGAGGTTCCTACTATTCCGGCTCAGGCTCCGAAAATTAGGTATATGGTTCCAATATCTTTATGGTTTGTTGAGAATAATCATCGTTGCAAGGAAAGGGGAATAAAGTAGCAAGGTGGCTGAAGTAGAAGGTGATAGATTGTAAATCTATTAATGGAGTTTTGACTCTCCTTGCTAGTTTGAGGGTTTTATAGTCAATGTTTATGACGTCGAATTGCAAGTTCGAAGTAGTATTAGTATATTAAGACCTAAAGATCTATTCTTTATTGGGGACTTTGAAGGTCTCTAGTTTAGTTAACTTAAGGCCTTTGAGTTAGATATTTAGATTGATTAATATTGGGGCTAGAACTAGGCCTAGTAGGGAGATGGAGATTGCTAGTAGTGATAGTGTTTCTTGTTGGTGTGTGGGGGTTGTTTTTGATCATCTTTGTATTGTGTGATTTAGTATGAAAGCTGAATAGGCAATTCGTATATAGTAGTATAATGTAATTAGGGTTATAATGATTATGATTAGGATGGGTAGGATATATATTGCTTCAGTTATTTTTAGGATGACAATTCATTTTGGTAGAAATCCTAAAAATGGGGGTATTCCTGCTAAGGATAACATTCTCGTAAAGGTTGTGAGTTTAGTTATAGGGTTTATCTTGTTGTTGAAGGTTTGACTGAGGTAATATACCTTGTTGGTGATAAAAAGAAGTGTTGCTGCGGAGATTAAGAGGGAATAGATAATAAAATATAGGAATCAGGTGGTGTCATCACAGAGCATGGCGCCTAGAAATCAACCGGTATGGGCAATTGATGAAAATGCTATGATTTTACGAATAGAGGTTTGGTTTAGCCCTCCTACTGCTCCTACTACTACTGAAGAAATAGTAAGTAAGATAATGAGGTTTGGTAGGGATGTTGTGTAACTTATGAGAGTTAAGGGTGCTAGTTTTTGCCATCTTATGAGGAGGAGACAGTTCATTCAAGTTATCCCTTCCATGACTTCTGGCATTCAAAAGTGTAATGGGGAGGCACCTAATTTTAAGGCTAGTGAGGTGATTATGGTAGGAGCAGAAAGGTCCATTATGATTTGGTCATGGAAGGATAATATAACAATGGCTGTTAGTAGGATTATCGAAGCTAGCGCTTGAACTAGGAAGTATTTTAGTGCGGATTCTGTTATTCGTTGATTATTGGTTTTTGAGGTTAGTGGGATAAAGGAAAGGAGGTTGATTTCTAGGCCTATCCAGGCTCCATATCATGAGGCTGATGATACGGAAATGAGTGATCCTGTCACTAATGTTGTTAAAAACATTAGTGTTTTAGGATTGGTGAGCATTAGAAAGAGAAGGGGTAATAATTAACCTTCATTTGTGGGGTATGAGCCCATTAGCTTTATTAGCTTATCTTTCTTTACGCTTTGGTGTAAGGTGCACGTTAGTTTTTGATACTGGGTGGGAAAGTTTAATTCTTTCAAGTGTAGGAGGTTGAGGAAATAATGAAAGTATATGATTATACATTATTTATCCTATCACGATAACCCTTTATTCAGGCATTTCATT